CCTTTTGATCTAATTGCTATGCTTAGTGTGTGACTCGTTGGTTTTTTTTGAGGGTTAGGATTAGGATTAAAAAAAGACCAGCCCGTTAGTATGAAAACCAACTCATCACTTCGTATTATCTGGATCTAAAGAACCAGTCAAGATATGATAAATCGGTCATATCTATGTAGCAACTGAAATTTCTTTTGAATAAACTTTAATTCTAAGTTTAAAAGAAGAAAGGTGTGGATAAATGGAAGGATGAGAGAAAGAGAGAAAAAGAATATCAATGATATAGAAATCCAATATGTAAGGTCTATGAGTCATCTCATAAAAGACAGTGTAATAAAGCATCAATACTAATTGATTCATCCATAATGAAATATTAAATGAATCCTTCTTATAGAAGAAAAAAATCAAGAGCTTCGAGCCAATAAAGACTAAGAAGGTTGACTCAAGAATAAATTGAATTATGAGCTCCGTTGTAGAATTCTGACCTAACCATTAAGTACGAAGCGGTGGGAACGATGGAACCTGTGACTGCAAAAGATTTTATTGAACAAATGAATCTTACTGATTCACTAGTCGGGATGGCGAAATGAACCGGAAATCAATTCATCTATTCTGAGAAGTCACGAACAAGCGCTACGGCTGAAATAGAGATTGCAAGAGTAAATATTCGCCCGCGAAAACTTTCTTTTTTTTGAATTTGAATTGGTAAACTTGGATAAAGGACAAAAGAAAATAAAGATTTATTAGAACGTTAGAAAAAAGCTATTATTTATAAAATTTTTTATAAAAATGTTCTAATATCTATTCAAATTAATTGAAATTCCATTTTGAATCCTTTTATTCGCGAGGAGCCGGATGAGAAGAAACTCTCACGTCCAGTTCTGTAGTAGAGATGGAATTCCGAAACAACCATCAACTATAACCCCAAAAGAACTAGATTCCGTAAACAACATAGAGGAAGAATGAAGGGAAGATCTTATCGAGGTAATCATATTTGTTTCGGTAAATATGCTCTTCAGGCACTTGAACCTGCTTGGCTCACATCTAGACAAATCGAAGCAGGTCGACGAGCAATGACACGAAATGCACGCCGTGGTGGAAAACTATGGGTCCGTATATTTCCAGACAAACCAGTTACAGTAAGACCTGCTGAAACACGTATGGGTTCGGGGAAAGGATCCCCCGAATATTGGGTAGCTGTTGTTAAACCGGGGCGAATACTATATGAAATGGGTGGAGTAACCGAAAATAGAGCCAGAAGGGCTATTTTACTAGCAGCATCCAAAATGCCTATACGAACTCAATTTATTATTTCGGGATAAAAATGTGGAACCGACAGAAATGAGTCTTGGGGATGAAACAAAACCGCAGGTTTATTTTTTTGGACAAACAATATTTCTTTTATTTTTTCTTTATCCTTTGCGTTGGAAGAATAGACTCAAAAATTGATATGATTCAACATCAGACCCATTTAAATGTAGCGGATAACAGCGGGGCTCGAGAATTGATGTGTATTCGAATCATAGGAGCTAGTAATCGTCGCTATGCTTATATTGGTGACGTTATTGTTGCTGTGATCAAAGAAGCAGTCCCAAAAATGCGCCTAGAAAAATCAGAAGTAGTCAGAGCCGTAATTGTCCGTACCTGTAAAGAACTTAAACGCGACAGCGGTATGATAATACGATATGATGACAATGCTGCAGTTGTGATTGATCAAAAAGGAAATCCAAAAGGAAGTCGAATTATTGGTGCAATCCCCGAGGAATTGAAAGAATTCAATTTTACTAAAATAGTTTCATTAGCTCCCGAAGTATTATAAAAAAAAAAAAATGAGATCGTGATATCTTTGGGGTATTTGAAAGAAATAGATTAAGAACTAGATTAATTCGTAGATTGTGTCTCACGCATATACCTTGAAAAATTCATATTCATAAACCAATAAAAAAAAAAAAAGAAAAACATGTTAATTATATCAAGCACCAATAATTTTAGTTCATGATGGGTACAGACACTATTGCTGAGATAATAACCTCTATACGAAATGCTGATATGGCTAGAAAAAGAGTTGTTCGCATAGCATCTACTAATATTACCGAAAATATTGTTAAAATACTTTTCCGAGAAGGTTTTATCGAAAACGTCAGAAAACATCGAGAAAAAAACAAATATTTTTTGGTTGTAACCCTGCGACATAGAAGGAATAGGAAAAGACCCTATAGAAATTTTTTAAATTTAAAACGGATCAGTCGACCCAGTCTACGAATCTATTCTTACTCTCAAGAAATTCCTAGAATTTTAGGTGGGACGGGGATTGTAATTCTTTCTACTTCTCGAGGTATAATGACAGACCGGGAGGCTCGACTAGAAGGGATTGGCGGAGAAATTTTGTGTTATATATGGTAATAATTTTAATATATGGAAGTAATTTACTATTTAATATATTCTATGTCTATGGAGGTAATTTCATATATGATAACTGATCTTTTGGCTATATGGGATACCGTAGTATGGCCTGCCTTAATCTTTTTATTCTATTGGATCAAAAACCTCTTCCTAAAGAACAAGAAAGAGGATGAGTTGTCTAATCTCGTTTCTCCTGCATTAGTTGATACTTCAAGGGGGTCTGGAATGACAGAACAAAAATGGATTCACGAAGGTTTAATTACTGAATCGCTTTCCAATGGGATGTTCCGGGTTCGGTTAGATAATGAAGATCTGGTTCTAGGTTATGTTTCAGGAAAGATGCGGCGTAATTTTATACAGATACTGCCAGGAGATAAAGTCAAAATTGAAATAGGTGGTTATGATTCAACCAAAGGACGTATAATTTCTCGACTTGACAACGACAACGAAAAGAAAAACAAGGATTCGAACGACAACGAAAAGAAAAACAAGGATTCGAACGACAACGAAAAGAAAAACAAGGATTCGAAAGATTAGCTGGTTTTTATTCAATACGATTCGAGATGCAAAATTTCAAGAAACTTATTTTCTACCAAGAAGTAGATTCAGAATTAAGATAAGGAATGACAAATATGAAAATAAGAGCTTCCGTTCGTAAAATTTGTCAAAAATGTCGACTAATCCGTAGGCGGGGGCGCCTTAGAATAATTTGTTCCAACCCGAGACATAAACAAAGACAAGTATAATCAGACACGCTAAAGGGCTCAATGTACAAATAAGGAATCTGTTTTGACATGAAATGGATATATCCATATATTTCTGACTCATATTTATGAGATGATACAATATGGCAAAAGCTATACCGAGAACTGGTTCACGTAGGAATGTACGTATTGGTTCACGCAGGAATGTACGTATTGGTTCACGCAGGAGGCTACGTGTTGGTTTACGCGGGAATCGTATTAGTTTACGTAAGATTGTACGTAGAATATCAAAGGGAGTTATTCATGTTCAAGCAAGTTTCCATAATACCATTGTCACGGTTTCAGATCTATGGGGTCGGGTGGTTTCCTGGTCCTCGGCCGGTACTTGTGGATTCAAGGGTACGAGAAAGAGAACACCCTTTGCCGCTCGAACTGCAACAGAAGATGCTATTGGTCCAGTAATAGATCAAGGTATGCAACGAGCAGGAGTCGTGATAAACGGTGCCGGTCTCGGAAGAGACGCAGCATTACAAGTTATTCGTGAAAGTGGTATACGATTCACTTTTGTACGGGATGTAACCCCTATCCCACATAATGGCTGTAGACCTCCGAAAAAAAAACGTTAAGTAGAAATGAACAGTGAAGAAATTTCAAGAGAAACAAGGGAAAAAAACAATCCAATCAAATCAAAAAAAACAATCAAACCAAATAATATTACTATGATTCGAGATAACGTACCAGTATCTAATCAGACACCACAGTGGAAGTGTGTTGAATCAAGAAGAGACGATAAACTTCTTTATTATGGACGCTTTACTCTGTCTCCACTTATGAAAGACCAAGCCGACACAATAGGCATTGCGATGCGAAGAGCTTTGCTTGGAGAAATAGATGGAACATGTATCACACGTGTCAAATTTGAGAACGTCCCTCATGAATATTGTGTTATACCGGGTATTAAAGAATCGCTCCATGACATTGTAACGAATTTGCAAAGAATTGTATTGAGAAGTAATCTACATGGAACTTGTGACGCGTCTATTTGTGTCAGGGGTCCTGGATATGTAACTGCTCAAGATATCATCTTACCCCCTTATGTAGAAATCGTCGACAATACACAACATATAGCTAGCTTGACAGAACCAATTAATTTGTGTATTCGATTAGAAATCGAGAGAAATCGCGGATATCTTAGAACAATGCCACATACCTTGCGAGATGGGAGTTATCCTATATATGCTACATTCATGCCTGTTCGAAATGTGAATCATAATATTCATTCCTATAAGAATGGGAATAAAAACCAAGAGATACTCTTTCTCGAAATATGGACAAATGGGAGTTTAACTCCGCAAGAAGCACTTCAGGAAGCCGCCCGGAATTTGATTGATTTATTTATTCCTTTTTTACATAAGGAAGAAGAAAACTTAGGTTTAGGGGACAATCAACACAAGGTTCCTTTATACCCTTTTACTTTATTGGATAAACTCAAAAAAGAAACAGCATTGAAATCTATTTTTATTGATCAATCTGAATTGTCTCCCAGAGTCTATAATTGCCTCAAAAGGTCCAATATACATACATTATTCGACCTGTTGAATATGAGACAAAAAGATCTTATGAAAATTGAACATTTTTGCCTAGAAGATGTAAAACAGATATTGGGCATTATAGAAAAATATTTCGCAATTCATTGACCAAAAAAGAAGTTTTAAATCTATTGGATTTTTTTCGTCTTTTTGTAATTAAGATGAAAATAGGTTTTGAAGCTGTAGCACAATTCATATATTCGAAATATTCGAAAGAAATTCAGAATTTTATTGAATAGATGTATCTAGGGAGAATTCGACTATTCCCTCCCTAGATACACACGTCATGTTATTTCACAATTGAATCAATTTA